TATTATATATGGAATCTTATTTATAAGCAATATCGATCAAAGCAATAGGATGTTGCGTCATATAATATTTATCTTGACAACAAATTAGCGACATGATAAAATATGTATCACAAACCAAAGGGCTATAGCTCAGTTAGGTAGAGCACCTCGTTTACACGCGCGCCAATGTTTTTTTTTTTTTTCAAAGAAGGCCATCATGTAATCAAAAGACTTATTAATAAGTCGATGTCTTACTCCATGACTTTTAGAGAACAATAGCCTGACACAAAAGATTCGGGTAAACTTAGGTATCCTTTTAGACGCCCAATATAACCCCATCATTGATTTAAGACCTTGATAAGGTAAATACGCAGTCTATTCAATGCTAGGCATAATGAGTATAAGGACCTCAAAAAATTCTCTTTTCTTCCTATCCTATGAACTTTAAGGTGTATAAAGTTTCATACTGTATTCTTTAAGCAGAAGCGGGGCAATGGAGATTCTATTTAACTTAGATTGATCTAAGTCAAAAGCAAACCTACATCAGGATAACCCTTCTTTGAAACACTTTGGTAGTGCTCTCGGATCGGAATCAATAAATCCGAGCACATAGAGCCATTTTGTTATCTTTCTATCAAGAGAATTATGGTAGACTAACTGATTATTTATATCAGTTAATGAATGAGCCCAATGCAAAAAAAAAAAAAAATGCATGTTGGGTCTTTGAAAAAGTTCGAATCATTTTGATAATAAAAAGTTTGAGCTCTTTTACCGAGAAGGTCTACGGTTCGAATCCGTATAGCCCTAAAAAAAATTCAAATAAAAAAATTCTTGTTTTCATTTCTTCATTCTTTTTTTTCTTTGTTGTTTGGAACTGGTCGCTTGGGGGCGATTACTTGGTTCATCAAAAAAAAAACCATTCTCATAAGCTTGCTCGCAACAATCATTCAGGGCCGAGACATAAAACTGAAACCAAAAAAATCACATTTCAGTAGGTAAATCCAATTTGTATTTGTTCGAATCTTGGTTAAGCAAACCATAATTTCTTCATTCCTCTTCATAGGTCAATCAATTACATATGAAATTTCCTCCCCTCCTGCCCGTAATTAACAAGTTAGTGAGACTTTTTTCTTTATCTTTTTGCTACCTATTCAAGCCTAATGAATTTTTCGAGGTAAAATCGTGACATGAACTCGATTAAAAACACATTCCAACCTAACCCAACCAAACCCCAATCCTCTAGTAAGTTACACGAGTTTAAGAACCACGTACTGTATTTATGGACAAGTTCACAAGTCGAAGTTTGAAAAATGAGAAAATCTTTGAAAACTTTCATTGTTAACATTGTAAAATAGGTTTTTGGCATACTTCATGTACTTCGTAAAGAAAAAAAGGAGTTCTTTTTGCCGTATTCAATATCAATTCAATATCAATATAAAGAATAGAAAGATAAAGTAAACAATATACTTCTTATATTCTTATTAATTCGTATTCCTTATTAATATTAATTAATATTTCGAATTAATAATAAATAATACAAATAAAGAATCTAAAAATAATATATAAATCTTAACTTAATATATATATAGATTAATTAATAATCTAATCAATAATATAGTAATATACTAAAAAATGATAGTATAATATAGAAATTAGTAAATGATATAGAAAACTAATAAATGATATAGAAAACTAATATAGAAATTTATATAGAAATTATTAATATATTAATGATTTTATTAATATATATCATAGTAATAGAAATAGTAATAGAAATGAAATTTTTTTTTACTCTAAAAAATATTTAATAAATTGAAAATAGAAATTAATAAATAAAATAGTAAAAAAAAAAAAAAATAGTAATAAGTAATAAATTAATATTATCTATTTTAATATAGAATCAAATATAGAATAAATATTCATCGAATATTAATAGAATAGAATTCTATATATAATTAATATAATAATTTAGAATTAATATAATAATAATAATTAATAAATAGTTTAAATAATTTTAAATAATTAATTAAATAATTAATAGTTTAAATAATATTTTCAATTTCTACATAAATTAAAAAAGAAAAATTTCAATTTTCTTTTATTAAATATTTAATTTCGAATTTTTAATAAAAAAAAATGAAAATAAGAATTTGGAAATTCTACTAAATTTCAATAAATTCTACGAAATTTCAATTCTATTAGAAATTTAGAAATTCTAAACAACTAAACAAAAAATGAAAATTCTATTTTGAATTCCCCCCATTTTTTTAGAAAGAATCCGAAGTAAAAGGCGAGAGGAGCGTCTTCTTTATACTATGGCAATATCGAATAACAATATCGAAAAATTCAAAAATTGAAGTAAACATAATAGAAAAAATCGATAAATCTTGAAAAGAGACATGTACCAAAGCAAGCAAAGAAACTTGGGCGCTTGAATCAATTTTTGTTTTGACTAACTGGTTATGGGTGAGTTATTAAGTTAATTCCAATTCGACTCGATTAATCTAGTATATTTTCCACA